CAAGAGGGTCAGGGGATAGATAGTTCTTAATTAGTAACGGGAGGTATCTTATTAATAAAATTCGAATCGAAAGAACAAGAACAAGTACCCAAATCTTCTCTTATATCAGTCTTTTTTATCCATCTCACACAAAAACGGGGTTTTTGTTCAATCCATTTATTTGCTTTAAATCGTTGATAGTTCAATTCGAAAAGAAACAGATATTTCTCCCTCTCTCTCTCTCTCTTTTTTTTTTATGATGATCAAACTTTTAGTCTTTACTGTAAAACTTTATAATGATGTCAAAATAGGAAACTTTTTCTATTATAAAATTATAAAAATTTTTAATGATTGCTTTTGAGTTGAATCTTTGGTATTCAAAGAGGTGGTAAATGGGTCATATTGAGTCACTTTAAGAGGCAGAGTAAAAAAGAATTCATTTATTAATATTCGTATTCTTTCTATATTTCTATTAGTTTTTTTAATAAAAAGTAAAGTGTTGCATTCATACAATAACATACAATAATAGGTAGGGTCTTGCTAAGATTGCTTTTTTGCCATCTTTGTATAGAAGAAAAAAAGGGTATAGATTAATATGTTTATGTATCGACGGAACCAATGACTATTCATGATTCCATAATTGAATCAATTCCATACGGATTCCAAATTAGAGGAATGTTTTGTTATGGTAAAACTTCGTTTGAAACGATGTGGTAGAAAGCAACGTGCGACTTGAAGGACACGATCCGGTGTGGATTTTTATTCTTACATCCGCCATCTTTTCTAAGAATGAAGGTGCTCTTGGCCCGACATCTGTTCTGTTTTCACTAGAATCCTTCTTTTTGTTAGGTTGTAATGAATATAGTACATGATGGAGCTCGGGTAGAAAGTCTGGATTCATCTTTCAGGGGTCAAGAATCTAGGGTTAATACCAATCAATTAATTGGAACAACTTCGTAAGTATATCATCAATATAGAAATAGAAAGGATCCGATTCGGTCAAGTTTTTAATTCAAAAGGAAAATTTGTTGGAATTGAAAAAACTCTTTCGATTAAAAGTGTATCGCGGGGAATCAAGTGTTTGTATGATTCTTGGCTAGAAATAAATCACAATCAATAAATAAATCACAATTAAGGGGTATGTTGCTGCCATTTTGTAAGGATTAAGAAGCACCGAAGTAATGTCTAAACCCACTGATTTAAAACAAAGAAAAAGGATCCCAGAACAAGGAAACGCCTTTTTTCAATTGTCTCAATAACTGGATCATAATAAAGATAAAGAATAAAGAATCCAAATGGATTGTATTTTAAATGAGACAAACAAAAGGGGGGGTTAAAGACTATTCAAAAAATGAAATAAATTGCCTAAATACTTTTTTCTTTTAAGCTATTTGAGAATTATCCAACTTGAGTTATGGGTACAAATGATTTTTTATTTTTCAGGAAGGAGAAATTAAGGAAGGAGGAATAAAAATAAAAATATGAGTAAAATCCCATTCTAATTGATTTTATCAACTCCTTTGCCATTAATTATAATTCTATACGTAGACAAAACTCCAAATCATTTTTTCTCGAGCCGTACGAGGAGAAAACCTCCTATACGTTTCTAGGGGGGGTCTTTAGATCTATCCCAATGAGCCGTCTATCGAATCGTTGCAATTGATGTTCGATCCCGAAGAGAAGGAAGAGATCTTCGGAACGTGGGTTTTTATGATCCGATAAAGAATCAAAGTTATTTAAACGTTCCTGCTATTTTATATTTCCTTGAAAAGGGCGCTCAGCCCACAGGAACTGTTCGGGATATTTTTAAAAAGGCAGAGGTTTTTAAGTAGCTTGGTCCTAATCAAACAAAATTCAATTAAGGAAATAAATAAATAGAAAGTGATAGTAATTCTTATATAAATTCTCTTTTTTTTATTCTAGTTACTTATTATTGATTGAATAAATAATAAATAAATAGAAATCTGATATTTTTTCTACCTCTTCCTTATTTATTCCTCTATCTAAACCTTTTTCATCTATGTAGTGCCAATTCAACACAAGCCCTTTTTGAATAGTATTGAAATGGAATTTTTTTGTTTTTCCGTTGTATTCTTTTCTCAACATTTATATTGACAACAGTGTACCGAACAAATATAATTCATCGTGATAAGTAGAGAAATTTATTTCTGTCCCAGAGGTTTGATTTTTACCTTACATTATTCAAATGATGGGGTTACTTGGATTCGCTTTGATATAATTTGAGCTAAGATATAATAAGAATAGGGGTTTTTATTTAAAAGTCGATAACATAAGAGCTAAGAGGTGGTCTATAAATTTTTACATTTATCTATCTTTTTCTTTTTTTATTTCTTAGTTCAAAGGTTTGATTGTAAGGTTTGATTGTCTTGACTAATCTTTTTTTATTTTGATTGTATCTACATAACCTTTTTCTATTCGGGTTGCTAACTCAACGGTAGAGTACTCGGCTTTTAAGTGCGGCTAGGATCTTTTACACATTTGGATGAAGCGAGGGATTCGT